ATCTTAATGATTGGATTCATATGCTTAATTCCTGATAGGAAATAAAATAGTAAAATGATTATTCATGGAATGACTATTCATCTATTGTATTTTCATCAAATAGGGGGCAAGAAGACTCTATGGAAAAATGGTGGTTCAATTCGATGTTGTCTAACGATAAGTTAGAACATAGGTGTGGACTAAATAAATCAATGGATAGTCTTGATGCTATTGGAGATACCAGTGGAAGTGAAGAACCCATTCTAAATGGTACGGAGAAAAACATTCCTAGTCGGAGTGATAGTGGCAGTTATAGTTTCAGAAATGTTGATTATTTATTTGATATCAGGGATATTTGGAGTTTGATCTCTGATGACACTTTTTTAGTTAGGGATAGTAATGGTGACAGTTTTTCTGTATGTTTTGATATTGAAAATCAGATTTTTGAGATTGACAATGATAGTTCTTTTCTGAGTGAACTAGAAAGTTTTTTTTCTAGTTATTTAAATAATGGGTCTAAGAGAAACAATCACAACTATTATCATTACATATATGATACTCAATCTAGTTGGAATAATCACATTAATAGTTGCATTGATAATTATCTTCGTTTTGAAGTCAGTATTAATAGTTCCATTTCGGGTGGTACCGACAATTACAGTGACAGTTACATTTATAGTTTCATTTGTACTGAAAATAGAACTGGTAGTGAAAGTGGGAGTTCTGGTATAAGAACTAGTAAAAATGGCAGTGATTTCAATATAAGAAGAAGATCTAATGATTTCGGTAGAAAAAAAAAATACAGACATTTATGGATTCAATGCGAAAATTGTTATGGATTAAATTATAAAAAATATTTTAGGTCAAAAATGAATATTTGTGAACAGTGTGGATATCATTTGAAAATGAGCAGTTCAGATAGAATCGAACTTTCGATTGATCCGGGGACTTGGGATCCTATGGATGAAGATATGGTCTCTATGGACCCCATTGAATTTCATTCGGAGGGGAAACCCTATAGAGATCGTATCGATTCTTATCAAAGAAAGACAGGTTTAACTGAAGCTGTTCAAACAGGCATAGGTCAACTAAATGGTATTCCCATAGCAATTGGAGTTATGGATTTTAAGTTCATGGGAGGTAGTATGGGATCTGTAGTAGGCGAGAAAATCACCCGTTTGATCGAGTATGCTACTAATCGATCTCTACCTGTCATTATTGTGTGTGCTTCTGGAGGAGCGCGCATGCAAGAAGGAAGTTTGAGTTTGATGCAAATGGCTAAAATATCTTCCGCTTCATATAATTATCAATCAAATAAAAAATTATTCTATGTATCAATCCTTACATCTCCTACAACCGGTGGAGTAACAGCCAGTTTTGGTATGTTGGGAGATGTCATTGTTGCTGAACCTAATGCCTACATTGCATTTGCGGGCAAAAGAGTAATTGAACAAACATTGAATAAGACAGTACCCGATGGTTCACAAGCGGCTGAGTATTTATTCCATAAAGGCTTATTTGACCCAATTGTACCACGTAATCCTTTAAAAGGTGTTCTGAGTGAGTTATTTCAGCTCCACGGTTTCTTTCCCTTGAATCAAAATTCAAAAAATTAATAAAGTATAGTACTAAATTCAGTTATTTGTAGCGAACAAGTATTTAGTTCATCGTAATCAAAAAAAACGAAAAAGAATGGTGTTTTCTTTGATGACATAAGTTCTACTTGTAATAAGAGTTAGAAGTTTCGGGTAATTACTTTTTCGTTTTTCCTCCAGATCTATTTTTTTATCCTACCTCTATTCATGATTAGTAATCACGAACCTTCTATCAACAGGATAAAAAAGTGAATTTCTCCCTCCGAGGAATTAGAATTAGGGAAAATAAAAAAAAAATTATCTGGCCTTCTTACGTATTAATATAGACAATAAAAAAAATATCGAAATCAAAATAAAAAGAAATAAATATAAAATAGAGAATAGAAGTTATTTCTATATCTATCGATAACCCCCATTTTTTACTATGAATCCCCGTTTGTTGGATGGATCGAATTAGTTAGAGTCGCAAACTCCTAATAAAATCTTTTATTTTCATAATAAACTCCTTATTAGATTAAAAAGATAGAAAGAAATAAGGATGGGAAAAGAATAATAAAATTTATTAATAAAGCGAATTATCATACATATTCGTGTAGAAAGATGAATAGGTACACTTATTTTATTTAGTTCTACATTCCTTGCACTTATTAACTACTTCTTATTAACTACTTATTAACTACTTATAAATATTAATTACTAAATAATATTTTTATATATAATAAATAAAATTATTAAATATAATACAGTTTATGATATATACTTAGGATAGATATACTTATCATATCATAAGATATCTTTCTCTTTCTAATAGATAGAAATATTAAATCGAGGCACCCATTCTATGACAGATCTCAACTTACCCTCTATTTTTGTGCCTTTAGTGGGCCTAGTATTTCCGGCAATTGCAATGGCTTCTTTATCTCTTCATGTCCAAAAAAATAAGATTGTCTAGATCCGATGGGACCAAATCTCATCAATTTATTTCAACACTGGATCATAATACAGATATTTATTTAGTGTAATATGGTACGATATGTGACTCTTTACGAACACAAATGAAAGAACTATTATGCATTTATGCGGATACATGATATCCGCATAAATGCATGTATATGCAGGTATAGCTGGTTAAATTAAAAATGGATCGGCGAATATTTTATTTAAATGGAAAGTCAATGTATCTAACAAATTACTTCTAACGGTTTACATCAGAATAGTGCTAGTTAATGAAAGTGACTTCGGGATCAAGAAAGTAAAATTCATTTGGGTTATTCTCTCAATTCCAATCGAATGCAACTGGATCTAGTAGAGTATGAATTGGCGATCAGAACATATATGGATAGAACTTATAATGGGGTCTCGAAAAACAAGTAATTTTTTCTGGGCCTGTATCCTTTTTTTAGGTTCACTAGGATTCTTAGTGGTTGGAACTTCCAGTTATCTTGGTAGGAATCTGATATCCGTATTTCCATCTCAGCAAATTCTTTTTTTTCCACAAGGGATCGTGATGTCTTTCTATGGGATCGCAGGTCTATTCATTAGCTCCTATTTGTGGTGCACAATTTCATGGAATGTAGGTAGTGGTTATGACAGATTCGATAGAAAAGAAGGAATAGTGTGTATTTTTCGTTGGGGATTTCCTGGAATAAATCGTCGCATCTTCCTTCGCTTACTTATGAGAGATATACAATCAATCAGAATGGAGGTTAAAGAGGGTCTTTATCCTCGTCGTGTCCTTTATATGGAAATCAGAGGTCAAGGAGCCATTCCCTTGACTCGTACTGATGAGTATTTTACTCCACGAGAAATTGAACAAAAAGCTGCCGAATTGGCCTATTTCTTGCGCGTACCAATTGAAGTATTTTGAAATGAACTGAAGAAAAAATGGAAAAAAACTTGCTAATTTCCTTTTTAATACAACCGTCGACTCTATCTGATATTTCTCTGAAGTACGAGTTCTATAAAAAGGTATTGAACCCATGGGTCTATTTCCTATTTTTGTGTAATAATTTAGATCTCGGATCTAGAAGGAAAGGAATATAGAAATAGAATAAGGGTCCTTTTAGGATAAAAATGAAAAAAAAAAAGAAAGCCTGGGTCTCCCTCCCATATATTTCATCCATAATATTTTTGCCCTGGTGGGTCTCTCTCTCATTTAATAAATGTCTGGAACCTTGGGTTACTAATTGGTGGAATACCGGGAAATCCGAAACTTTTTTGAATGATATTCAAGAGAAAAACGTTCTAGAAAGATTCATAGAATTGGAAGAACTATTCCTCTTGGATGAAATGATAAAGGAGTACCCGGAAACGCATATACAAAAACTTCGTATAGGAATACACAAGGAAACGATACAATTGGTCAAAACACACAATGAATATCATCTCCATATCATTTTGGATTTCTCGACAAATATAATTTGTTTCGCTATTCTAAGTGGTTATTTTATTCTGGGTAATGAAGAACTTGTCGTTCTTAATTCTTGGATTCAGGAATTCCTCTATAACTTAAGTGACACAATAAAAGCTTTTTTGATTCTTTTAGTTACTGATTTATGGATCGGATTTCATTCGACCCATGGTTGGGAACTAATGATTGGTTCGGTCTACAACGATTTTGGATTGGTTCATAACGATCAAATTATATCTAGTCTTGTTTCCACTTTTCCAGTTATTCTAGATACAATTGTGAAATATTGGATCTTCTATTATTTAAATCGTGTATCTCCTTCACTTGTAGTTATTTACCATTCAATGAATGAATGAAGAACTCATTTGATCTCCTGATATCAATCAAATCAGAATCTTTCTTCGTATATAAAGAAAGCATTTTCAATCTTACTTAATTCTTTATACTTCTAGCTCTTCAAGGTATTCGTCCTATATTCCAGTACAATTATCCCAGTACAATGACAGACTCGTGTATAGGGAACTTGTACTAGCTACCTATCTAATTTATTGTAGAAATTCCGGGATCAATGATTGGACATGCAAAATAGAAATACTTTTTCTTGGGTAAAGGAACAGATGACTCAATCGATTTCTGTATCGATCATGATATATGTAATAACTCGGGCATCTATTTCAAATGCATATCCCATTTTTGCGCAGCAGGGTTATGAAAACCCACGAGAAGCAACTGGACGAATTGTATGTGCCAATTGCCATTTAGCTAATAAGCCCGTGGATATTGAAGTTCCGCAAGCCGTGCTTCCTGATACTGTATTTGAAGCAGTTGTTCGAATCCCTTATGATATGCAACTGAAACAAGTTCTTGCTAATGGTAAAAAGGGGGCTTTGAATGTCGGGGCTGTTCTTATTTTACCCGAGGGATTCGAGTTAGCCCCCCCCGATCGTATTTCTCCCGAGGTGAGAGAAAAGATGGGAAATCTGTCTTTTCAGAGTTATCGTCCCAATAAAAGAAAT